ATATTGAAAATCATATTTTCGAGATTGATAGTGGGCATTTTTTTAAGAGTGAACTAGAAAGTTCTTTTTATAGTTATTGGAATTTTAGTTATCTAAATAATGGATCTAACAATGACGATCCTCACGATGATCATTACATGGATGATACTCAATATAGTTGGAATAATCACATTAATAGTTGTATTGACATTTATCTTGAGTCTCAAATCTTTATTGATACTTACATTGTAAGTGGTAGTGACAATTCCAGTAACAGTTACATTTCTCGTTCCGTTTGTGGTGAAAGTAAGGGGTCCGATATAAGTACCAGCACGAATGGTAGCACTATAATAGAAAGTTCCAATGATCTGGATGTAACTCAAAAATACAGACATTTGTGGGTTCAATGTGAAAATTGTTATGGATTAAATTATAAAAAAATTTTAAAATCAAAAATGAATCTTTGTGAACAATGTGGATATCATTTGAAAATGAGTAGTTCCGATAGAATCGAACTTTCGATCGATCCGGATACTTGGGATGCTATGGATGAAGACATGGTTTCTTTGGATCCCATTGAATTTCATTCGGAAGAGGAGCCTTATAAAGATCGTATCGATTCTTATCAACGAAAGACAGGATTAACTGAAGCCGTTCAAACAGGTATAGGCCAATTAAATGGTATTCCCATAGCACTTGGGGTTATGGATTTTCAGTTTATGGGGGGTAGTATGGGATCCGTGGTTGGGGAGAAAATAACCCGTTTGATTGAGTACGCTACTAACAAATTTCTCCCTCTTATTATAGTATGTGCTTCCGGGGGGGCGCGTATGCAAGAGGGAAGTTTGAGTTTAATGCAAATGGCTAAAATATCTTCTGCTTTATATGATTATCAATCAAATAAAAAGTTATTCTATGTACCAATTCTTACATCTCCTACTACAGGGGGGGTAACTGCGAGTTTTGGTATGTTGGGAGATATCATTATTGCCGAACCCAATGCCTATATTGCATTTGCGGGTAAAAGAGTAATTGAACAAACATTGAATAAAACAGTACCTGAAGGTTCACAGGCGGCTGAATATTTATTCCAGAAGGGCTTATTCGATCTAATCGTACCACGTAATCCTTTAAAAAGCGTTCTGAGTGAGTTATTTCAGCTCCACGCTTTCTTTCCTTTGAATCAAAATTCAATAGAGCATTAAGTTCCTTTTTTATTTGTAGCAAATAAATAGTTAGTTTATCAGAATCCAAGTAAAATGAATATGAATGGGGTTTCTTTGTTGACATAAGATCTAAATTGTAAAAAGAAATCAAAAGTTGTGGATAACTCCTTTTTATCTATATTCTTGATTCTTGATATTCTTGATTACTAATTCAGTTAAGAGGCCTCTATCAACAAGAAAAATAGTGAATTCTTATTTTCGTTAAATTCTAGGAAAATAAAAATATGTATATATAATCCAAATATATAATTCTAGAATATAGAAACTATAGATATGATATATGCTTTTGTACCTTCTATACTCACTTAGATATATACTTAGATTTATACTAATCTTTATCTTTATAATATTAATATAAATAATAACAGGTACAAATAGTAAATTGAGGTATCCTTTATATGACAACTTTCGACTTTCCCTCTGTTTTGGTACCTTTAGTAGGCTTAGTATTTCCGGCAATGGCAATGGCTTCTTTATTTCTTCATGTTCAAAAAAATAAGACTGTTTAGATCTGATGGACCCAACTCTGATCCATTTTTTTTTTCAAAACTAAGACTTGTATCATAACGCAGATACCTATTTAGTGTAAGAAAAGAAGGTATAACATGCGGCGTTTCCGTCGAAAAGGGGCTCTTTGGCCTGTAGAAAGATGATATGGGGGTAAAGGAATTCTATCTATTTGAAAAAATATCAGGATCGCCGAATGGCTGAACTGTAAAATCGGTACATCTATATGTATATTGATATATGCATATTGATGGGATCATACGAAGGGTATTTTTTTTTATTTTAGATCTAACCAATTTGATAAATTACTCTTAAAGGTTCACATTAAACTAGTACTAGTTGATGAGAGTTACTTCGGAAACAAAAAGAGTAAAGTCTAGGGTATTCTCTCAATTCCAATAAAACGAAACCAGATCAAGTATGAGTTGTCGATCAGAACATATATGGATACAACCTATAACGGGGTCGCGAAAAACAAGTAATTTCTGCTGGGCCATTATCCTTTTTTTAGGTTCATTAGGATTCTTATTGGTTGGAACTTCCAGTTATCTTGGGAGAAACTTGATATCTTTATTTCCGTCTCAGCAAATCCTTTTTTTTCCACAAGGGATTGTGATGTCTTTCTATGGGATCGCGGGTCTCTTTATTAGCTCCTATTTGTGGTGCACAATTTCGTGGAATGTAGGGGGTGGTTATGATCGATTCGATAGAAAAGAAGGAATGGTGTGTATTTTTCGTTGGGGATTCCCTGGAAAAAATCGTCGCATCTTCCTCCGATTCCCTATAAAGGATATTCAGTCCGTCAGAATAGAAGTTAAAGAAGGTATTTATGCTCGCCGTGTCCTTTATATGGATATCAGAGGCCAGGGGGCCATTCCCTTGACTCGTACTGATGAGAATGTTACTCCACGGGAAATCGAACAAAAAGCTGCCGAATTGGCCTATTTCTTGCGTGTACCGATTGAAGTATTTTGAGAAATGAGCTGAGAGAGTGAATGCTTTCTCAGCAGTAAGGAAAAACTAAAGAGTCCCCCTTTTCTATACCATAACTTAACTGAAGTTTCTTCATAACGCTCATTCTTTCTAGTCAAAGAAGACGTATACGTAACGTAACAACCACAAAACAAAACAGTGAATAGATTCATAAGTTCGATACTTTGTAATAGAACTCATGCATGAGAGAAATATTGGATGGCGTAGAGTCAACTAATGAGGTCGGTTCATTAAAAATTCATAGACGAAATGAAAAAATGTCAAAAAAGAAAGCATTCAACCCTCTTTTATATCTTGCATCTGTAGTATTTTTGCCCTGGTGGATTTCTCTCTCATTTAATAAAAGTCTGGAATCTTGGGTTACTTATTGGTGGAATACTAGGCAATCTGAAATTTTTTTGAATGATATTCAAGAAAAAAATATTCTCGAAAAATTCATAGAATTGGAGGAAATCTTTCTTTTGGAGGAAATGATCAAGGAATACAAGGAATACTCGGAGACACATCTACAAAACCTTCGTATAGGAATCCACAAAGAAACGCTCCAATTAATCAAGATACACAATGAGGATCATATCCATACGATTTTGCACTTCTTGACAAATATAATCTGTTTCGTTATTCTAAGTGGTTATTCAATTTTGGGTAATAAAGAACTTGTTATTCTTAACTCTTGGGCTCAGGAATTCCTATATAACTTAAGTGACACAATAAAGGCTTTTTCGATTCTTTTATTAACAGATTTATGTATCGGATTCCATTCGCCCCATGGTTGGGAACTAATGATTGGCTTTGTCTACAAAGATTTTGGATTTGCTCATAATGATCAAATTATATCTGGTCTTGTTTCTACTTTTCCAGTCATTCTAGATACTCTATTTAAATTTTTGATTTTTCGTTATTTAAATCGTGTTTCTCCGTCACTTGTAGTGATTTATCATTCAATGAATGATTAAAAAACGATCTACTGATATTAATCCAATTCAATTCTAACGTTTCTTACTTTTCTTACTTTGTAGTTGTACAGAAGCAAAGCATGTAAAACCATACTTACTCTTTATTTTTCTACCTATCCCAAAGATTTATTCTATATATTAATATTATTTATTCCAGTAAAATTATTCCAGTAAATAGCAGAATTGCGGATAGGGAACTAGGTTAGCGACCTACCCAATTTATTGTAGACATTTTTGGGCTCAATGGTTGGACCATGCAAACTAGAAAGACTTTTTCTTGGATAAAGGAACAAATTACTCGATCCATTTCCGTATCGCTCATGATATATATCATAACTCGGCCATCCATTTCAAGTGCATATCCCATTTTTGCACAGCAGGGTTATGAAAATCCGCGAGAAGCGACTGGTCGTATTGTATGTGCCAATTGCCATTTAGCTAATAAGCCCGTGGATATTGAAGTTCCACAAACGGTACTTCCAGATACTGTATTTGAAGCAGTTGTTCGAATCCCTTATGATATGCAACTAAAACAAGTTCTTGCTAATGGTAAAAAGGGTGCTTTGAATGTAGGGGCTGTTCTTATTTTACCAGAGGGTTTTGAATTAGCTCCTGCTGATCGGATTTCCCCCGAGATAAAAGAAAAGATAGGCAATCTGTCTTTTCAGAGCTATCGCCCCAATAAAAAAAATATTCTTGTGATAGGCCCCGTTCCTGGTCAGAAATATAGTGAAATAACCTTTCCTATCCTTTCCCCGGACCCCGCTACTACGAAAGAGGTTCACTTCTTAAAATATCCTATATATGTAGGCGGAAACAGGGGAAGGGGTCAGATTTATCCCGACGGGAGCAAAAGTAACAATACAGTTTATAATGCTACATCAGCAGGTATAGTAGGTAAAATAATACGAAAAGAAAAAGGGGGTTACGAAATAACCATAGCGGATGCATCGGATGGACGTCAAGTGGTTGATATTATCCCTCCAGGGCCAGAACTTCTTGTTTCAGAAGGCGAATCTATCAAATTGGATCAACCGTTGACGAGTAATCCTAATGTGGGCGGATTTGGTCAGGGAGATGCAGAAATAGTACTTCAAGATCCCTTACGTGTCCAAGGCCTTTTGTTCTTCTTGGCATCTGTTATTTTGGCACAAATATTTTTGGTTCTTAAAAAGAAACAGTTCGAGAAGGTTCAATTGTCAGAAATGAATTTCTAGACTCGCGTATTTATCGACATTGAGCTCATAACGTAAAAATAACAAAATTCTTTTTGACGACTCTTTATGATAAAAAATGGATATTATGAAAAGCCTTTTGCTTTTTTATACTCATTCCTTGT